AAATTCTAACGTGGCAGATAAGATAAAGTCATATTCATATATCTGCGTGGCTCAATCAATAGTTCAAGTCACACACTCCCATAATCCATTTTTTCTTCGGAGAGTTCCCTTCAACTATTCGTGTATCTTATGTAAATAATAAAAAGAATTCCATTTTTGTTAAGTTGAAGGGAAATATCCAAATACATGTCTTATTCTTTTAAATAATCCATATTTGTAGCAATGAAATATATTCCTCCCCAAAATAAAAAGTGATTGTGATTACAAATATCTATGATCTATATTCGCTATAAAGGACCGGAAATGCCCTGCTTACGTATCATTGAAAAGTGCATTAACATAAATACAGCAGTAAGAAGAGGTAGTACAAAAGTATGCAGGCTATAAAAACGAGTTAAGGTAGATTGTCCCACACTAGAACTTCCGCGTAATAACTCTACCACAGACGATCCTATTACAGGAATCGCGTCGGGTACGCCTGTTACAATTTTTACTGCCCAATAACCGATTTGGTCCCAAGGTAAGGAATAACCTGTTACACCAAAAGATGCAGTCAATACACCCAAAACTACACCCGTAACCCAAGTTAATTCGCGAGGTTTTTTAAAACCACCTGTGAGATACACACGAAATACGTGTAGAATCATCATTAAGACCATCATACTTGCCGACCATCGATGAACTGATCGAATTAACCAACCAAAGTTAGCCTCAGTCATTATATATTGAACAGAAGCAAAAGCTTCAGTAACGGTCGGACGATAATAAAAAGTCATAGCAAATCCCGTTGCTACTTGGACTAAAAAACAAGTAAGTGTAATTCCTCCTAAACAATAAAATATATTCACATGAGGAGGAACGTATTTACTAGTTATATCATCGGCAATCGCTTGAATCTCAAGACGTTCTTCGAACCAATCATAAACTTTATTGAGATAGGTAAATCAATGGACCCCCCTGAGAACCGTATATGAGAATTTCATCTCGTACGGCTCAAACAAAAATACCCAAATACACTTACACTGGTTGTAACAAAAACAGATATTTGTAATAGAAAGTTTTTAAATTCTTGATTGAATCCTATGATTCTAATTTTCTCTGACGATAAGAAAAACTAGAAATCCAAAAGCTATTATTTTGGGTTATAATGCCAAAATCTCAAGTCAGCTCTCTTGTCTTTATCTTGATCTTTTCAGGCCTCTTGAATATTCTATTTTCTATTACTTACTTCATTTTTTATTTATGTGTAATGTGATTTAACTGCTTTCTTCTTTATTATTATTATTAAATTTTGATTATTGATAGGAATTTTCTTGTTAGGACCATACGAATCAATTAAAAAAAAACATCAGGTTCATACTATAACCACGATGATTCAAAAAAAACCTTTAATCGAAGTCCAAAAATTCCCTGAGTAAGAATTGCTGGATCATCACTTATTCAATGAATAGATATAGATATAATGAAATGAAAAAATCCAAAGAAACGTTTGTCCTTTGATCAAAATAAAGGTAAGCTCCGGAAGTTTTAAAGGATGAAAATTCTTCAATTTATTTTGATTTTATAACTTTTTGAAAAGTTTTTTAAGTCCGATTGCGAGGTCTAAATACTTAGTATGAATCATAGTTCTAATAGTTTTCGAAATTTTCTATATTCCGTGCTCCAGATACTAGAATAAATATCTGACGGGATAAAACCATCTCTATCAAGATGACAGATCCATTTTATTTTATGTTCTGTACTATCAATAGGATCCATTAAAACAAGTCACACACTCATATTCCGGAAATACAGAAACAAAGAAATTCCACGATCAAACTACCAAATAAAAATGGAATAGGCTAACAAACAATAAGAACCCTAAATGCTTAACTTTCTTTTCTATTGCAAAATTAATTACTCTATTCTCGTAAATCTAATTAATAGAAATTCCATCCAGTAAAATGGACGAATTATAAATCTCTAAAATAATAGATAGAAATATCGCAAATAGAGCCATTGCAACACCCATCAAAGGGGTAGTTCCCCACCCCGGAGCTACTTTACCATATTCTGAATTTAATGGTTTCAATAAATTCCCTATACCAGTTTGTCTTGGACCAGATCTAGAATTATCCTCAACCGTTTGCGTAGCCATAAATACGATTTTTTATTCATTGAGATCTGTTGACTTTGTATACCATTCCGATGTAAATATAAGGATCTTATCCTATAGATCTATTATGATCTTGACACTTTATAATTATAATAATGGAAACAGCAACCCTAATTGCCATCTCTATATCTGGTTTACTTGTAAGTTTTACTGGGTATGCCTTATATACTGCTTTTGGGCAACCCTCTCAACAACTAAGAGATCCATTCGAAGAACATGGGGACTAGTTGAAGTAATGAGCCCCCCAATAGGGGGGCTCATTACTTCAACTAAGATAATAAAAATTATTTCGTTTTTTTCGTTGGAACTTTAGGGGGTTCTCTAAAAAAGATAGCGAAAAAAAGAATTCCTAAAGTCGAGACTAAGAGGAATGTATAAACCAATGCTTCCATAGATTTGATCGTGGTTTACAATTATAGCTTTCATACCTGTTTATTGGGGTGCATTTCCCAGATAAAAAAGAAAGAACCAGAGTAAATGCATCCAGATTTATCTAGTTCTCTATGTGAAATTCAAAATCCTAACAAAAAAGTTGAAAAACAACAAAAGAATGTTCTATCAAACTGCCTGTCTTCTTGTAGTTGGATCTCCAAGTTTTTGGAATGCTCCAAATTCTACTTGAGCATCTAAATCTGGGTCGATACCGGCAAAAACATCTCTGAACAAAGTTCTAGCACCATGCCAAATGTGCCCGAAAAAGAATAGCAGAGCAAATGAAGCATGTCCAAAAGTAAACCAACCCCTTGGACTGCTACGAAAAACACCATCTGATTTCAAAGTAGCACGATCTAATTCAAAAATTTCACCCAATTGAGCACGTCTAGCATATTTTTTCACAGTAGCGGGATCACTATAACTGACTCCATTAAGTTCGCCACCATAGAACTCAACGGTTACACCTACTTGTTCGACACTATATTTAGATTCTGCCCGTCGAAAAGGAACATCAGCTCTAACAATTCCGTCCCCGTCCACCAAAACAACAGGAAATGTTTCAAAAAAAGTAGGCATACGACGTACAAAAAGCTCACGCCCCTCTTTATCTCTAAAGATGGGATGTCCTAACCAACCGACGGCTATTCCATCTCCATTGTCCATTGAGCCCGCTCTAAATAACCCCCCTTTTGCTGGATTATTACCGATGTAATCGTAAAAAGCTAATTTTTCGGGAATTTTAGACCAAGCTTCTGATAAACTTTGATTTTCGGCTAGTCCAACACCAACTCTTCGATATATTTCTTGTTGGAAGTATCCCTGATCCCATTGATAGCGGGTAGGACCAAATAATTCAATGGGGGTTGTTGCTGAACCATACCACATAGTTCCAGCAACGACAAAAGCTGCAAAAAACACAGCAGCAATACTACTGGAAAGGACGGTTTCAATATTTCCCATACGTAATCCTTTATATAAACGTTGGGGCGGACGCACACTAAGATGGAAAAGACCCGCTAATATGCCCAACGTTCCTGCTGCAATATGATGAGAAGCTATTCCCCCAGGAACAAAAGGATCAAAACCTTCCACACCCCACGCGGGATTTACGGATTGTATCCTTCCAGTTAGTCCATAAGGATCAGACACCCAAATTCCAGGACCATACAATCCTGTTACATGAAATGCGCCAAAACCAAAACAAGCCACCCCTGCAAGAAATAAATGAATCCCAAAAATTTTGGGCAAATCCAAGGAAGGTTTTCCAGTACGTTCATCACTAAAGATTTCTAGATCCCAATAAACCCAATGCCAAATAGCTGCTAAAAAGCACAAGCCCGAAAACACAATATGTGCTCCGGCCACACCTTCGTAACTCCAAATACCCGGATTCGTGATAGTCCCTCCTGTGATATTCCAACCGCCCCACGAATTAGTTATTCCTAAACGAGTCATAAAAGGTATAACGAACATACCCTGTCTCCACATTGGATCAAGAACAGGATCAGAGGGATCAAAAACTGCTAATTCATATAGAGCCATCGAACCAGCCCAACCAGCAACCAAAGCTGTGTGCATTATATGAACAGAAAGCAAACGGCCCGGATCATTTAATACAACAGTATGAACACGATACCAAGGTAAACCCATGAAAATACCCCTTATATCAACAAAAAAATAGACACTATGTAACTTTATTGCACTGGAAAAAACTATACTATGACTCTAGCCTTTCAGTAAATTATCTCAGAAAAAGCATTAAAATTTGTTCGAATTTTTTATTAATAATCGAACAATCCTCTTTGTAAAAATAAAAAGAAACAGATTTATTTTATACCCGATAAGTAACAATACGCAATGGGGAGAAGACGAGAGGGGTTGACAACTTTCTCTATGAATATTTAAATAAATAAATGCAGACATACTCGTTTATCACCCCAATGAACTCATTCGTAACAACTTTACTTAATTTAGTATTCCTTTTTGATTGGATTTATTTATAAAAATATATATTTATAAAAATATATAAATGTAATATAAGACGAGTAAATCTTTTTTAATAGATAAGCTAATTCTTACGTTTCCACACTAAAGTGAGATATATGACTTTATTATTTCTCCATTTTATGCCCATTGGTGTTCCAAAAGTACCCTTTCGAAGCCCTGGGGAAGAAGATGCATCTTGGGTTGATATATAGTGCGACTTGTCAGATATAGTAGGTCATATGGAATTTCCCCGTTTTCTCCCCCGATCGAGATATCCTCTCTTTCACCCCCAAAAAGAAAATTCTTGAATCATAAAAAATTTGGAGCGTGAAGTGTAATGAAGTAAAATTCTATCGATTTTTTTGTTTTTTTTTTTTATTTTTTAGAGGGGGTATTCAGATTCTTATTCAAAACTATAGATAATTTATGGTTGGCTTGGTTGGACCAATAAAATAAAGTACCCAGGCTCTGTTTAGAAAAAAACCAATTGGTAATATATCTACGATCACCACTTCTATTTCTATAATATCATATATTTTACAGAAAACATTAAATAATAAGTTCAAAAAAGAAAGAAGTTATAACAAAAAGAAAGAAATAGTATTGTAATATTTGTGCTATATGTGCAAATCCAAATCGGGCAGATCTTTACTCAGAGTAGAAAAGAAACCTAAAAGAATTGAAAAAGTCTATTCAGAAACAAGAAAATTACATTGTGATTGAGATTCAATCTCGATGAAAGCAATACATCAATGAGAAGTTAGTTCAATAAATTGAGTATATTATTTTTTTTCTTTAAAAGTTCGAAGAAGTCCATTATAAAAAGAGAAAGAGATTTAAAATCGACACATTGATTCCTTTTTACTTATATGGTTTTTGGTGAACTGTATGCATCAAAAGGTGCATGTACGGCTCTTAAGGAAAAAAATGGAATCCTAATCAATCGACTTTATCGAGAAAGATTACTTTTTTTAGGTCAAGAGGTTGATAGTGAAATATCTAATCAACTTATTGGTCTTATGGTATATCTCAGTATAGAGGACGATAATAAAGATTTGTATCTGTTTATAAATTCTCCGGGGGGTTGGGTATTACCCGGAATAGCTGTTTATGATACTATGCAATTTGTACAACCAGATGTACAGACAGTATGTATGGGATTAGCCGCTTCGATGGGATCCTTTATTTTGGCAGGAGGGGAAATTACCAAACGTTTAGCATTCCCTCACGCTTGGCGCCAATGATTCTTTTATTTGAGAAAATATATATAGACTATACCTTCGCCATTAAATAAAACATTTTTTAAGTAATAAAAGCATGGTATTTCGAATTCCATATGCAAATTTTTGTTTTTTAATTGAAACTATTCGATTATATATAGAAAGAGTAGTATGAAAAAGAGGGTATTTAATATTTTATCTGATTTATCAATAACCTAGTTTCATTTTAGTGTCACAGACTTTTATGTTTTTTTCATACCAGAAAATTAGTAAGAAAAAAAGAATTTTTATTTTAATTAGAAGAAAACGTAAAATATGCAAAAAAAGAAACTTTTGGATTGTTGAATAACAAACAAAATAAAAAAAAAACAACGGAACCATCATAGTATTTTAAAATATCTTCAAAAATGAAAAAGAAAGTTGGTTATTGTATTGTTTATTATTATTATTTAAGGATATGGATCCAAAAGACCTAATAGATTTTGTACTTCTTTTTTCATTTTTTCCTCTATCCATAGAGGAAAAAAATGAAATGCATACTTGGAAAAGCCGTATGCATTAATACGCAGAAAATGCTTGTACGGTTCTTGAATCTTATTTTTGCTCATTTATTTTCTTATTTGTATTTATCCCTTTTACCTTTGTTTGGGGAATAAAGAAAATCTTTACCTATATAGGAGAAATCCTTATCAAAAAATCTTTATCAAGATAAGGGAAACACTTATTAAGTTATATAATCAGGGTAATGATCCACCAACCCGCTAGTTCTTTTTATGAGGGACAAACGGGAGAATTCATCGTGGAAGCGGAAGAACTGCTGAAACTGCGTGAAACTATCACAAGGGTTTATATGCAAAGAACGGGCAAACCTTTATGGGTTATATCCGAAGACATGGAAAGGGATGCTTTTATGTCAGCAGCAGAAGCCCAAGCTCATGGAATTGTGGATCTTGTAGCAGTTGAATAAAAAATTAGTAGCAAAGATTATTCTAAAAAAATAAAGAATTTGCAATTTCATTTTTGAATCCTTTAGTTTTAATATAAAAAATATCTATGAATAATAGGATAGAAATAATTAAGAATTAATAGGATATAAATAATTCAGAATCATCGGGTTAGGATTGATCTAAACCCGCTCATTATATATAGATAGATATACAACTCACCATGCCAACTATGAAACAACTTATTAGAAACACAAGACAGCCAATTCGAAACGTCACAAAATCCCCAGCTCTTCGGGGATGCCCTCAGCGCCGAGGAACGTGTACCAGGGTGTATGTGCGACTCGTTCAGATCATATAATAAGAAAAAACCTATTTCATTTTTTCAGTATTGGCGATCGGTTAAGTTAAGATAGTGTGAATGGAATTTTTCCATTCACAATTCCATTCACACTATCTTAACTTAATTATATATTAATAATATATAAATTCTTCTATCATGTATAAATATAAAATTTATGATTTGGATTGGTGCAAACTCAATAACCTTAAATTGCAATTTAAGATTACAAAAACTTTACATTGGGAACAAATAATTAAGTTATCCATTAAGCGGAGAAAATTGAATTTCAATTAAAGAGAAATTATGTCCTTAATGAATTTAGGAAGAACGGAATAAAAGGGTCAGCTACCCAGCAAAATTTCATACTTAAATACCGTTACTGTATAACTAGATTTCGTTGTAAAAACCTATTTACTATATATTAGATGGGTAGAGTCAAATAGTGTGAACTGTACAAGTTACCAATAACATTAATTAAATGAATATAAAAATGAAAAAAAAAAGGCTCCGGTGTATAGAGAGGACCTGTTCGTTTATAAAAAAAATCATAGAAACGAAGGAACCCACCATTTTTTTATCTATGTCCTATTTCATTTACTATATACTATGTTTTTTGATACCTAGTATCAATGCAATTTGTTATTTTTAGGTTCAATATTTAGAAAAAATCGTGGTTGGGGAGGTTATAGTAGCAAGAGCCATTGGAATTTTTTTTTATACATTGGAAGAATCCATTTTTGTTATTAATAGACTAGGAAGTAGAAAAGAATAACTTAAAAAAAATCAAATAGTTATTCATCCAAATCTCATTTATTCAATGACCAGAATTAAACGAGGATATATTGCTCGGAAACGGAGGACAAAAATTCGTTTATTTACATCAAGCTTTCGCGGAGCTCATTCAAGACTTACTCGAACTATTACTCAACAGAAAATTAAAGCTTTGGTTTCGGCTCATCGGGATAGGGATAGGAAAAAAAGAGATTTTCGTGGTTTATGGATTAGTCGAATAAATGCAGTAATTCGTGAGAATCCTAAAGTATATTATATTTACAGTAATTTAATATATAATCTATACACGAAGCAATTGCTTCTTAATCGTAAAATAGTTGCACAAATAGCTATATTAAAAGAGAATTGTTTTTTTATGATTGCCAAAGATATCATAAAAACGAAAAATCCCCCGAGACTGTACTCTGGGAAGGTATAGAATCCAAAATTGTTTATTTTGACAGCTTTATCATATGATAAAGCTGTCAAAATAAACAACCATGCTTAAAAAAAATTTATTCGTCACCGATTATCTTGTTTCTTACAACATAACAACCCAAATGGAATTGCTGTTGTTTTCAAACAAAACATCAATCTATGTTTAATTGGAATCTAAATTCCAATTTTATTTCCAATTTTTAATTTCTATTTTTTTTTTAAAAGTAGTAGTTTTAGCGGTCGACTCGCTTTTTTCAAATTGTTTTTCGTTATTAAGAAAAGGTAACGAAGATAAAATACGAGCTTGTTTTATAGCAATCGTAATTAATCGTTGTTGTTTCAAGGTCAATCTATTTACGCGTCTGGATAATATTTTTCCCTGTTCACTAATAAATCGACTAATTAAACCCATGTTTTTATAATCAATTCGGTCCCCCGATTGGATCGGAGGCAAACGCCTACGAAAAGATCGCTTGGATTTAAGAAAGAGTCGCTTAGATTTTTCCATGGTTTTATTCCTATTCCAAAAATAACATTTATTACAAGAAAGGATTTGTTTTTTTTATTCTTACTTTTTTAATATATGTTTTTATATAAGGATATATATATGTATAAAATTCAACTATAAATTATAGATTATAGTATATATATAAAAAAATAAAAAAATGGATCATTTTACATGTTATGTTCTTTGGTTGGAAGGGTAACACACAAGCGATCCATTTTTTCTATTTCTTTATTTCTGCGTGAATTATATGCTTGCAACAGCGGGGACAAAATTTTCTCAATTCCAATCGACTAGGCGTATTGTGTCGATTCTTTTGAGTAATATATCTAGAAATACCAGTTGATTCCTTATTAATATTCTTTTTATCACAACCGGTACACTCCAAAATAACAGTTACTCGGATATCTTTACCCTTGGCCATGAACCTCCTTTGGGTTTTTAATTCACTTAACTCTTCGATTTTCGGATTCGAATCTAATAAAAAAAAACGAAAAAAAAAAAGAAATTCCAAATTCGAAATAAAATTTGGAAAGATTTCACTCTATATAGTACAAAAATAATGCAATGATTTCGAACTATATTTCATTACTGCAATAAATACAGTATTTTCACTTGTTAAAGTATTTTGTAGAATATTTGGACCCCATCCTAGGCATTCCGTTTCGATTTCTGGTTTCATTCTATTATTAATAGAAATGGAATTGAATTAATAATTCAATTCCATTGAAGCCTGGACCAGATTCCGAGTTCCACTCCGAATTTAAATGAGGCCTAATTTAACCCTTTAATATTCTTTCTCTTTTCTAACTTATTTTATTACAATTCTAAAAAAGAAGAAATAAAAAAGAAGAGATTAATTACATATATTTAATTGGATCTATAATCTTTTTCACCCCTTCCCGTGTCAATAACTAAAATGAAAAAAAGGGGAATATCAATGCATCTGGAAAAAAACGATTGATCTCTATCAAGAGACCCGCCAAAGCCCCGAACCATAGAGTACTTACTACCGGTGCCACGGAAAGATATGTTTTTAGATCTCGCATTTCAAATCCTCCTTTTTTAATTTAAGTATTTTTGGATTCTATTTTTATTCTATATATATTTTATATATTTTATTTTTAGAATAGAATTTTCTTTTTCATATTCTATTGTACATTATTATATTATAATCAAAAAAAAAGAAAAAAATGGCAGAAT